GGAAGGTATAGTAATGCTATGAATGACCCAGTATCGAATACTGGTAATAATATCCGCAAAAGAACGTTCTCCTGTGCTTCCAGACATGTTGAGCTCCGCATATTCTTGTACAGTCAGGGGGGGCCGATTCCGTAAAAGATTAAATCAGTAAATTTCCATTTACTGAAACCAATCTTTGTGAGATCGTCAATATTGTACCAAGGGTGTTTTTAGAGTATACCGAATCAGTATAGCTATCCTTCTTCTGACACAGCAATGCAATTTCACAATCAATATCGAAATGAAGTGTTAGATAATTTCTTTCTTCTTTTCTTGTTGCTTGTCGATGTAGAATTTTGTACCATTTAATATAAAATTCCTAAAATTCCTGTAGTATAAGGATTTTCTTCAGTAGAAACTGAAGATCAAGTAAAATGTGAATTCGACAGGTTGGTTTCCAATAATTTATGAAGGAGATTCTCATATTCTTACGATTCAATTAGACGTTACATCTAAAAACATACGTTTTGTGGTTGTATAAGATGTTTTTTGTTGGAATCTTTTTTTTTTTTTAGGAATTGGTTGGCCACCCAGTAACAAGTAACAATAGTAGATATTATTCAATGAAAGAAAGAGGAACAACGAATAAATAAAAAACAATAAATATTCGTGATGCACGCATTATTCTATTAGCCCCCCAAGGGGGTCCTTCGTGACCTAATTACAAAGATGGGTCTTTGTAATATGGAAAGATAAAATGTAAAACCCAGTTTCGATTGATCTTATCGTGCGATACTTTTTTCTTTTCAATCGCGAGATTATGTGAATGAACTACTACTGAGTTCGCTTTAAAGTAAAAAAAAAGTGCATTAGAAGTGTCGTTCGAAAAAAAAAAAATGGATTCGATATTTCGATACAATAAAAAACAATCAAACTTATTTTCCAATTTTATTCCAGAGTGATTCAAAGAGAGTTTCATTTTGTGACTGAAGTTATAAAAAACGTTCTTAATTATTACTTTATTTATAATTTCTAATATTCTATATATACATATAGTTAGTTATATACATATATTAGTTCAGTCAACTCAAGAGTTGACCGATGAATCTATTGATTCAAAAGCGTGGGATGGGTAAATGTCACAGATGATTAATTGATTTCTTACTTATGTTACTCTATTTTTATTAGTATCGTCTATAATAATTGATGAATCAAATATTTTCAATTGAATTTATCCTTTCAATTGGTTGGTATTTTTGTTTATCCTCGTATCTTTCAAAAATTGAAACTTAGGGAAGTGCTTTAGAAACATATGTATAAAAAGAATTTCATTTAGCCTTTTCATGCCTACTATAACTAGTTATTTCGGTTTTCTACTAGCATCTTTGACTATAACCTCAGCTCTATTTATCGGTCTGAGCAAGATACGACTTATTTGAAATTAATTTAATGAACAATTTATAAAAAAATCTTTCTATGGTAGTTCATATATTCTCCAGTCCCTTATCAATTCTTGGTCATTGAGATGTATAGTCAATACAGATTAATATTTAAGGATAAATATTACCTCTCCCTTCCCCCTTTCAAACAAATTGAAATGATTGAAGTTTTTCTATTTGGAATCGTCTTAGGTCTAATTCCTATTACTTTGGCTGGATTATTCGTAACTGCCTATTTACAATACAGACGTGGTGATCAGTTGGATCTTTGATTAATTAACATCTCGTTTTTTATTGACCTCCTACTTCCTTTAATCCGCGGGAGGTCAAATTTAGGTTGCTGCTCAATTATTTTAGTGTAATTTTGACCTCCCGCGATTAACAAGAACACAGAATCACGCCCTGTAGGATTTGAACCTACGACATCGGGTTTTGGAGACCCACGTTCTACCGAACTGAACTAAGAGCGCTTTATTATCACAATAAATATTTTGTAACCCCAATTTATCTTGCATATATATATACTATAAAAAATAAATATATATATACTATAAAAAATAAAAATAAAATATTTATTTAATTATGTATGTACAATTTTATTAATTGATCTCAATTGATCCCTCGTTACTGCTCAGAAGATAAGTAATAGGTAGGGATGACAGGATTTGAACCCGTGACATTTTGTACCCAAAACAAACGCGCTACCAAACTGCGCTACATCCCTTTCAATTGGTCTACAGTGTCATTGTAGAGAATCCCTGTCTTGTTTTCCACATCTTTATTTCCTACATTGATATACCCAAACTATCTTATCATTTCTTCCTTCTTCCTTTTGGTCTCATATATCATATAACAAACATATAATATGGTAAAAGACTTATATAAAGTATGAAATAAATATGAAATCTACCACAAAAAATTAATATTTTTTAGGAATTTAAGGCGGAAATGGACGTATTTTTTTCTTTTAATAAATATCTATTTTGTACATTTCAATTTGAATTAGGAACTCCGCGTACAAGTGGTAAGTCATTAACTACATATACACATCCGGTCATATATGTATTACCATTATGTATTACAAATTACAATAAAATTACAATAACGAATACAGAAAGAGGAGTTTTTAAAATGCGAGATCTAAAAACATATCTCTCCGTGGCACCGGTAGTAAGTACTCTATGGTTCGGGTCTTTAGCAGGTTTATTGATAGAGATCAATCGTTTTTTTCCGGATGCGTTGATATTCCCCTTTTTTTCATTCTAGCTATTGATATGGGAAGGGGAAGAAGATTAGAGATACAATCAAATATCTGTAACTAATCCCTACCCCTCCCTTCTTTTTTTCTTTGTTTTTTCTTTTTTTACTTATTCTTTCTAAAAAAAAAAAAAAACAAAGAAAAAGCGGTTTCACCCTCAGTGAAACTATGAACTCGGGCTCAGGCTCAAATTAAATTAATAATAGAATGGAAATGCGGTGGTTGGGGCAACAATATCATACAAGATACTTAACTGAAAATGAAATACTGTACGGCAATTAAAAATTATAAATATAGTTAGAAATCATTATATTACTTATTATTTATTACTATATTGATTGCAACAAAATATTTCTTTCATAATTTGATTTCGAGTTACCTGCTTCTATTTTTGTGTCCTTTCTTCTTCCTTGCTTCGGGTCGGAAAATTAAAGAATTGAGTGAATCAAAAACCAAAGGAGGTTCATGGCTAAGGGTAAAGATGTCCGAGTAACGGTTATTTTGGAATGTACCAGTTGTGTTCGAAATCGTGTTAATAAGGAATCAATGGGCATTTCCAGATATATTACTCAAAAGAATCGACACAATACGCCTAGTCGATTGGAATTGAGAAAATTCTGTCCCTGTTGTTACAAACATACGATTCATGGGGAGATAAAGAAATAGATCGAACCGATCGCTCGTGTGTCAGTCTTCCAAGGAAGATGAAAAATTACATATTATATATAACAATATATATATATAATTTATTTGAATTTATTTTTTAATTTATTTAAATATAAACAAATAAATATAAACAAACCAAATCCTATTTCGATCGGATCAAAGATGATGTAGAATTAAGAAATAGGATTGGGATTTTCAGGATAAGGAATAAACAAACCATGGATAAATCCAAGCGAATCTTTCTTAAATCTAAGCGATCTTTTCGTAGGCGTTTGCCTCCGATCCAATCGGGGGATCGAATTGATTATAGAAACATGAGTTTAATTAGTCGATTTATTAGCGAACAAGGAAAAATATTATCTAGACGGGTGAATAGATTGACCTTAAAACAACAACGATTAATTACTATTGCTATAAAACAAGCTCGTATTTTATCTCCGTTACCTTTTCTTAATAATGAGAAACAATTTGAAAGAAGCGAGTCAACCGCTAGAGCTGCTGGTCTTAGAACCAGAAAAAAAATAGGTTGACTCTTCAATTGAATTGAATCAAAATAAAATTCCAATCCAAACTCAAATGCGGATTGACGTTTTTTTTTTTTGTTCGAAAAATCGTAAAATCGAAATGTCCTGTCGTAAGAAAAAAAATGGGAGAAGAGGAATAAATATTTTTTATTTAACGTCTTTCTTCATTTTGATGACTTTATCATATTTTATCATACTAATTTCTACTCTACCTTCCCAGAGTTCATTCTCCAGGGAACTCCATTTAAACTATTCCAACGGATTCCTTCCAATCTCTTTATTTTATGATCTCATTGGAAATCATATAAAGACAACTCTTATTTAATATAGCTATTTGTGCAAGTATTTTACGATTAAGAAGTAACTGTCTCTTGTACAGATTGTGTATAAATTTACTATAACTGAAGTATACTTTATTCTCGCGAATTACTGCATTTATCCGAGTGATCCACAACCGACGAAAATCTCTCTTTTGTCTACCTCTATCCCGATGAGCCGAAACCAAAGCTCTTATTTTCTGTTGAGTAATAGTACGAGTAAGTCTTGAATGAGCCCCTCGAAAGGTTGATGCAAATAAACGAATTTTTGTTCTACGTCTTCGAGCTATATACCCTCGTTTAATTCTGGTCATTGAATAAATGAAACTTTGATGAATAACTAATTGATTTCCTTTCTTTCAGTTATTCCCTTCCCGTATCCTAGTCTATTAATAACAAAACGGATTCTTCCAATGTATAAAATTTAAATTCCAATGGCTTTTGCTACTATAACCTTCCCGACCACGATTTTTTTTTTTTTTTTTTTTCTAGGTGAAATGCCTAGAAAAAAATTGTATTGATATTAGGTATCAAAAACACATAAAACATAAAAGTAGTAAATATAAATGGATATAGTGGGTTCCATCGTTTCTATGGTTACTTCTTAAACGGTGAGGTCCTCTCTATACACCGGAGCCCTTCTTTCATTTAATCAATGTTATTGTTAACTTGTACAGTTCACACTCTTTGGCTCTACCCATAATTATCCAGTACGAGGCCTTTCACAATGAGATCTACTTATACAGTAACGGTATTTAATTATGAAGATTAGCTGAGTAGCTGACCCTGTTAGTCCGTTCTTGCAAGAGTAAGGCATAATTTTTCTGCTTTTTAAAATAGTATTTCCCCTGCTTAATGGATATCATTTGCTATCAATGGAGAATTCTTTCTCATCTTAAATTTAAAACGGAGTTGATTGGATTTGCACCAACGGAAACCATACATTTGATACCACAATAGAAGGATAGATCTTTTTTATTTTTAGATATTGAATGGAGTTCTTCCATTCTAGTCTATTCACTGGTACTGATCGTTGATACTGGATCAATTGTTTTCTTTCTTTTGTCCTAGCCCATGATCTGAACGAGTCGCACATACACCCTAGTACATGTTCCTCGTCGCTGAGGACATCCCCCAAGAGCGGGGGATTTCGTGACATTTCTGATTGGCTGTCTTGTGTTTCTAATAAGTTGTTTAATAGTTGGCATATTGAATCATATACATAATGGGCTGGTTTAGATCGATCTTAACCGGATGATTATGAATTATTTTATTTCTATATTAATAGATTAATGAATAGAATATTAAATCCGGTAAGAAGATAAAATCTCAAATCATCAATTCGTCTGAAATTTTTGTTATTTTTTCTTTTTTATTCAGTCGCTACAAGATCAACAATTCCATGAGCTTGGGCTTCTGTTGCTGACATAAAAACATCTCTTTCCATATCTTCGGATACAACCCATAAGGGTTTGCCTGTCCTTTGTACATAAACCCTTGTGACGGTTTCGCGCAGCTTCAAAAGTTCTTCCGCTTCCAAGATAAATTCTCCCGTCTGTGCCTCATAAAAAGAACTAGCAGGTTGATGGATCATTACCCTGATGATATAACATAATAAATGTTTATTCTATCTCGCATGATGATAAGGTGAAGAGATAAAGAATAATAAAATATATAATTGAACAACCGTACAGGCATCTTTTACGCATTGCATACGGCTCTATAATGGAATTCGTTTTTACCTTACTTAAATATCAAATAAATTAAATATAGGGTCTATCAGACTCGGGTTGGTAAATGGTCCAATAACCACCCTTCTTTTTGTTTTTGGAGTAGTTCAAAAATACTATGATGGCTCCGTTGCTTTATATATTTATTTCGTCTGTTATTTAGCAATCCCAAAGTTTCTTTTTTTTTTTTTTTCAAATAAAAAAACAAGATTTTTTTTATTTTCATATTCTTTCATAACCTAAATATTGTTAAGAGCCTCCCGGCGTGAAAACAAAAAAGTTTGTGACGCTGAAATAGGCCTCCCGATAGATTAGATAAAATCGGAAATACCTTTTATCTCATACTACTCTTTCGATACATAATTTAAGGGTTAAAAAAATTTATCATATCGAATTCGAAGTGCCATGCTATTATTACTTAATATTCATATTTCATATAGCGCGAAGGCATAGTCTTCTTTTTTCTCTCAAATCAAATAAAAAACTCATTGGCGCCAAGCGTGAGGGAATGCTAGACGTTTGGTAATTTCTCCTCCGACCAGAATAAAAGATCCCATTGAAGCGGCTAATCCCATGCATATTGTCTGTATATCTGGTCGCACAAATTGCATAGTATCATAAATAGCTACTCCGGGTATTACCCATCCGCCAGGAGAATTTATAAACAAATATAGATCTTTGGTATCATCCTCTATACTGAGATATACCATAAGACCAATAAGTTGATTCGAGATCTCGCTATCAACCCCTTGGCCTAAAAAAAGTAATCTTTCTCGATAAAGTCGGTTGATTGGGATAAAGTTGTATCCCTTAGAAACCGTACATGCACCTTTTGATGCATACGGTTCAACAAAAATAACGAAAAAAAAAAAAAGAATCAATGTGTAGATGTAGATTCTAGCGCTTTCTTTTATTTTATTTTTCATACCAGGTATAAAAAGGGGCTTTTCTTTCATTTTTCAAAAAAGATGGGTTTTGGCCTGTTTTGTTTATCTATAAAAAAAAATTACTAAATTTATCTAACTAACTTTTCATTGATGTATTGTTTCATCGAGATACAATCTCAATCGCGATGTAATTTTCTTGTTCCTGAATGGGCTTCTTCAATTTTTTTAGGTTTATGCTCTACTCCGAGTAAAGATCCGCCCGATTTGGATTTGCACATATATGACAAATGCCCCAATACCACGTCCTTTTGCTACGACTTCCTTTTTACAATTTATTTCATGTCTTACAACAGATATTCAATGCATTCATCATATTACTCGATTGATTAACTGTTTGAGATCACTTCTATTATAAATATATAAAGAAATAGAATATGATAGAAATAGTAATCATAAATAGATTTTTTACCGGTTTTTTTCTAAACGGAGCCTGGATACTTCATTTTATTGGCCTAACCAAGATAACCATAAATTATTCTAATTGATAATATTAATCTGTATACCCTCCCGAAAAAATGGATCTAATTGAACTTCACGCTCCAAATTTTTGATAATTCAATCAATCTTTCTTGGGCGAAGGGGAGGATATCTCGATCGGGGAAGAGAATGGGGAAATACCATATGACCCAATATATCTGAC